GCTAGCGTAGCTTAAGCAAAGCGTGACATTGAAAATGTTGAAATGGACCCTCAAAAGTCCCGCAGGCACAAAGGCTTGGTCCCAACTTTACTATCAGCTTTAGCCCAATTTACACATGCAAGTCTCCGCACCCCCGTGAGAATGCCCTTAATCCCCTATTTGGGGACGAGGAGCCGGTATCAGGCACACTCTGTAGCCCAAAACGCCTTGCTACGCCACACCCCCAAGGGAACTCAGCAGTGATAAACATTAAGCCATAAGTGAAAACTTGACTTAGTTAAGACTAAGAGGGTCGGTAAAACTCGTGCCAGCTACCGCGGTTATACGAGAGACCCCAGTTGATAAGTACGGCGTAAAGAGTGGTTATGGAGTGCACCCGACTAAAGCCGAAGACCCCCTCGGCCGTCATACGCATCTGGGGGCACGAAGCCCTATCACGAAAGTAGCTTTATTTAAGCCCACCCGACCCCACGACAGCTGAGATACAAACTGGGATTAGATACCCCACTATGCTCAACCGTAAACTTAGATGTTGCCCCACAACCAACATCCGCCAGGGGACTATGAGCATCAGCTTAAAACCCAAAGGACTTGGCGGTGTCTCAGACCCACCTAGAGGAGCCTGTTCTAAAACCGATAACCCCCGTTAAACCTCACCACCTCTTGTCAATCCCGCCTATATACCGCCGTCGTCAGCTTACCCTGTGAAGGTCCCATAGTAAGCAAAGCGGACATAACCCAGAACGTCAGGTCGAGGTGTAGCGTACGGGGTGGGAAGAAATGGGCTACATTTTCTGAATCAGAATACTACGAACGGCGCCATGAAATCTGGGCACCCGAAGGTGGATTTAGCAGTAAAAAGAAAATAGAGAGTTCTTTTGAATCCGGCTCTGAGACGCGCACACACCGCCCGTCACTCTCCCCAAACTAAACCCTTAAAGTAAATAACAAGATTAATTAATCAAGGGGAGGCAAGTCGTAACATGGTAAGTGTACCGGAAGGTGCACTTGGAATAACCAGGGCGTGGCTGAGATAGTTAAGCATCTCCCTTACACCGAGAAGACACCCATGCAAATTGGGTCGCCCTGAGCTCAACAACTAGCTTAATTACAGGAATAAATTAACAACATAATTAATCCAACAAAAACCAAAAATAATAAACAAATCATTTTTCCACCCTAGTATAGGAGACAGAAAAGGGACTGCAAAGCAATAGAGAAAGTACCGCAAGGGAAAGTTGAAAAAGAAATGAAACAACCCATTTAAGCCTTAAAAAGCAGAGATTAATCCTCGTACCTTTTGCATCATGATTTAGCCAGCACTATCCGAGCAAAGAGGACTTTAGTTCGAAACCCCGAAACCGAGTGAGCTACTCCGAGACAGCCTATTACAGGGCCAACCCGTCTCTGTGGCAAAAGAGTGGGAAGAGCTCCGAGTAGAGGTGATAAACCTACCGAACCCGGTTATAGCTGGTTGCCTAAGAAAAGGATATAAGTTCAGCCCCTTGCTCCTCAGGTCACAGCCAGTCGTACACGAACACTAGACCTAGAGAAAGTACAAGGGAGTTAGTCAAAGGAGGTACAGCTCCTTTGAACCAGGACACAACCTTACCAGGAGGTAGAGGATCATATTTGACAAGGCCAACCGTTTCAGTGGGCCTAAAAGCAGCCACCTGCACAGAAAGCGTTAAAGCTCATACGGACCAAAGACCCCTTATTCTGATAACCAACCCCAACCCCCTAATAGTATTAGGCCGCCCTATGCCCCCATAGAAGAGACAATGCTAAAATGAGTAATAAGAAGGACACCCTTCTCCTAGCACATGTGTAAGTTAGCTCGGACCCTCCACTAACAAACAACGAGCTCAATCAAAGAGAGCACTGCGAATTCAAGTATAACCAAGAAAAACCCGCACACACACACACATCGTTACCCCAACACAGGAGTGCCCACAAAAGGAAAGACCCAAAAGAAAAGAAGGAACTCGGCAAACACAAGCCTCGCCTGTTTACCAAAAACACCGCCTCCTGCAATCAAAACATAGGAGGTCCCGCCTGCCCTGTGACTATAAGTTTAACGGCCGCGGTATTTTGACCGTGCGAAGGTAGCGCAATCACTTGTCTTTTAAATAAAGACCTGTATGAATGGCATCACGAGGGCTTAGCTGTCTCCTTTTCTAAGTCAATGAAATTGATCTACCCGTGCAGAAGCGGGTATACTCCTACAAGACGAGAAGACCCTGTGGAGCTTAAGACACAAGGCCAACTACGTTAAACAACCAAACCTAAAAGGTATAAACAAAGTATAAATATGTCCAACATGTCTTCGGTTGGGGCGACCGCGGGGGAAAAATAAGCCCCCACGTGGGCCGGGATTACTCCTAAAGCCAAGAGACACCTCTCTAAGCCTCAGAACATCTGACCACAAATGATCCGGCTAAAGCCGATCAACGAACCAAGTTACCCCAGGGATAACAGCGCAATCCTCTCCCAGAGTCCTTATCGACGAGGGGGTTTACGACCTCGATGTTGGATCAGGACATCCTAATGGTGCAGTCGCTATTAAGGGTTCGTTTGTTCAACGATTAAAGTCCTACGTGATCTGAGTTCAGACCGGAGCAATCCAGGTCAGTTTCTATCTGTAACGCTACTTTTCCTAGTACGAAAGGGCCGGAAAAGAGGGGCCCATGCTTCAAGTATGCCCCACCCCCACCTGATGAAAACAACTAAACCAGATAAGGGGGCGCAATCCATAGCCCCAGATAAGGGCATGTTGGGGTGGCAGAGCCCGGTAAATGCAAAAGGCCTAAGCCCTTTCTACCAGAGGTTCAAATCCTCTCCCCAACCATGCTTACCCCTTTACTCATTTACCTTATTAACCCCCTCGCTTACATCATCCCCGTACTCCTAGCAGTCGCCTTCCTAACTCTTTTGGAACGAAAAGTACTTGGCTACATACAACATCGCAAGGGACCAAATATTGTAGGCCCCTACGGACTTCTCCAACCCATCGCAGACGGCGTAAAACTATTTATTAAAGAACCCCTCCGCCCCTCCACATCCTCCCCCTTTTTATTTCTCGCCACCCCTATACTCGCCCTAACCCTAGCTCTCACCCTTTGGGCCCCCATACCCATCCCCTACCCCGTCACCGACCTTAACCTAGGAATTCTTTTCGTCCTAGCCCTCTCTAGCCTAGCAGTCTACTCCATCCTCGGCTCAGGATGAGCATCCAACTCAAAATACGCCCTAATCGGAGCCCTACGAGCAGTAGCTCAGACAATCTCTTATGAGGTAAGCCTGGGGCTCATCCTGCTTTCTATTATTATCTTTACAGGAGGTTTTACATTACAAATATTTAACACCACCCAAGAAAGCATTTGACTACTTATTCCGGCCTGACCCCTAGCTGCCATATGATATATTTCCACCCTCGCAGAGACAAACCGCGCCCCATTTGACCTGACAGAGGGTGAATCTGAACTCGTTTCAGGATTCAACGTAGAATATGCCGGAGGCCCATTTGCCTTATTTTTTCTAGCCGAATACGCCAACATTCTCCTTATAAACACATTTTCAACTATTCTATTTCTAGGCGCATCTCACTTTCCATCCATCCCAGAACTAACCGCCATCAACCTCATAACAAAAGCTGCCCTCCTTTCTATCGTTTTCCTGTGAGTCCGAGCTTCATACCCTCGATTTCGATATGACCAACTTATACATTTGATCTGAAAAAACTTCTTACCCCTAACCTTGGCCATAGTATTATGACACATTGCCCTCCCAATCGCATTTGCAGGGCTTCCCCCACAACTATAGTCTTAGGAGTTGTGCCCGAACTCAAGGACCATTTTGATAGAATGACACATGAGGGTTAAAATCCCCCCAATTCCTTAGAAAGAAGGGACTTGAACCCATGCTCAGGAGATCAAAACTCCAGGTGCTCCCACTACACCACTTTCTAGTAGGGTCAGCTAATTAAGCTTTTGGGCCCATACCCCTGACATGTTGGTTAAACCCCTTCCCCTACTAATGAACCCTTACGTACTAGCTATACTGTTGTCTAGCCTAGGACTTGGCACCACCCTAACTTTCGCCAGCTCCCACTGACTCCTGGCATGAATGGGGCTTGAAATCAACACTCTCGCCATCATCCCCCTTATAGCTCAACATCACCACCCGCGAGCAGTAGAAGCCACAACCAAATATTTCCTAACCCAAGCCACAGCCGCAGCCATAATTCTATTCGCGAGCACGACCAACGCCTGGATGCTCGGAGAATGGGAAATCACCCAGCTATCTCACCCAATAACTGCCACAATAATTATAATTGCCCTAGCCCTAAAACTGGGCTTAGCCCCCCTACACTTCTGATTACCCGAGGTCCTACAAGGCTTAGACCTTACTACAGGTTTAATTCTCTCCACTTGACAAAAACTAGCCCCATTCGCACTAATTTTACAAATCGCACCCACCATACACCCAGTAGTACTAACAACGCTAGGAGTCTCCTCTGCTCTAGTAGGAGGCTGGGGCGGATTAAACCAAACCCAGCTACGCAAAATCTTAGCTTATTCATCCATCTCCCACCTCGGCTGGATAATTATTGTACTACAATTTGCACCACATTTAACCCTCCTAGCCTTAGGAACATATATCGCGATAACCTCCGCAGCATTCCTGACATTAAAATCAACCTCCTCCACCAAAATCAGCACCCTAGCCCTAGCCTGAACCAAAACCCCGGGCCTTGCGGCCCTTGCCGTTCTAATACTACTATCCCTGGGAGGACTCCCTCCATTAACCGGTTTTATACCTAAATGACTAATCCTACAAGAACTAACTAAACAAGATCTACCACTCACGGCAACCCTTATAGCACTTGCAGCCCTCCTCAGCCTATACTTCTACCTACGACTTTGTTACGCCATGACCTTAACCATCTCCCCCAGCACCAACAACTCACTAACCCCCTGACGCCTCCCAAGCACACAAAACACCCTACCACTATCCCTAGTAATAATTACAGCCCTAGCCTTGTTACCCATTACCCCAGCCATCCTGGTATTAGTAGTATAGGGGCTTAGGAATAACAAGACCAAGGACCTTCAAAGTCCTAAGCAGGAGTGAAAATCTCCTAGCCCCTGATAAGACTTGCAGGACTCTATCCTACATCTTCTGAATGCAACCCAGACACTTTAATTAAGCTAAAGCCTTCCTAGATGAGAAGGCCTCGATCCTACAAATTCTTAGTTAACAGCTAAGTGCTCAAGCCAGCGAGCATTCATCTACCTTTCCCCGCCGTAAGACGAGCAAGGCGGGGAAAGCCCCGGCAGGTATAAGCCTACATCTTCAGATTTGCAATCTGACGTGGTTTTCACCACAGGACTTGATAGGAAGAGGATTTGAACCTCTGTCTTCGGGGCTACAACCCACCGCCTACACTCTCGGCCACCCTACCTGTGGCAATCACACGCTGATTCTTCTCCACCAACCACAAAGACATTGGCACCCTTTATCTAGTATTCGGTGCCTGAGCCGGAATAGTTGGCACAGCTCTCAGCCTTTTAATTCGAGCCGAGCTTAGTCAACCTGGCGCCCTTCTAGGCGACGATCAAATTTATAATGTCATCGTAACAGCGCATGCTTTCGTAATAATCTTCTTTATAGTGATACCCATCATGATCGGAGGTTTCGGAAACTGGCTGCTCCCACTAATACTGGGAGCCCCTGACATGGCATTTCCTCGCATAAATAACATAAGCTTCTGACTTCTTCCTCCCTCTCTCCTCCTCCTCCTTTCATCCTCTGGGGTAGAAGCTGGAGTGGGAACCGGGTGGACCGTTTATCCCCCATTAGCCGGTAATTTGGCCCATGCCGGTGCCTCTGTAGACCTCGCCATCTTCTCCCTCCACCTGGCAGGTGTCTCCTCAATTCTGGGGTCTATTAACTTCATTACCACAATTACCAATATGAAGCCCCCAGCTATCTCCCAGTATCAAACGCCATTATTTGTGTGATCCCTCCTCGTCACAACTGTCCTACTCCTTTTGTCACTTCCGGTTTTAGCCGCAGCCATCACCATGCTCCTCACAGACCGTAATCTCAACACAACATTCTTTGACCCAGCAGGGGGAGGAGATCCCATCCTATACCAACACCTATTCTGGTTCTTCGGCCACCCAGAAGTTTACATTTTAATTTTACCCGGATTTGGCATCGTTTCGCACGTCGTTGCCTACTACGCCGGTAAAAAAGAGCCCTTCGGCTACATGGGTATGGTTTGGGCTATAATGGCTATTGGACTACTAGGATTTATCGTCTGAGCCCATCATATGTTTACGGTCGGGATGGATGTAGATACTCGTGCCTATTTTACATCCGCAACAATAATTATCGCTATTCCAACAGGCGTAAAAGTATTTAGCTGACTAGCTACCTTACACGGAGGCTCAATCAAATGAGAAACCCCACTTCTTTGAGCCCTAGGCTTTATCTTTTTATTCACGGTGGGAGGCCTAACAGGAATTGTCCTATCCAACTCATCCCTAGACATCGTGCTACACGACACATACTACGTGGTAGCCCACTTCCACTACGTTCTCTCTATGGGAGCCGTATTTGCAATTATAGCCGGATTTGTGCACTGATTCCCTCTCTTTTCTGGGTACACCCTTCATAGCACCTGATCCAAAATCCACTTTGGGGTTATATTTCTTGGAGTCAATCTCACATTCTTTCCCCAACACTTCCTTGGTCTAGCAGGAATACCACGACGATATTCGGACTACCCAGATGCCTATGCCCTTTGAAATACTGTCTCTTCTATTGGCTCTATAATTTCCATGGTAGCGGTTATCATATTTCTATTTATCCTTTGAGAAGCATTCGCCGCCAAACGAGAAGTCCTATCAGTTGAACTAACCGCCACAAACGTGGAGTGACTACATGGCTGCCCACCCCCATACCACACATTTGAAGAGCCAGCATTTGTACAAGTACAAGCAAACTACGAGAAAGGGAGGAATTGAACCCCCGTATACCGGTTTCAAGCCGATCACATAACCGCTCTGTCACTTTCTTCCATTAGGACCCTAGTAAAATACATTACACTGCCTTGTCAAGGCAAAATTGTGGGTTGAACCCCTGCGAGTCCTGAGCTTCAAGCTAAAATGGCACATCCCTCCCAACTAGGATTCCAAGACGCGGCCTCACCAGTAATAGAAGAGCTTCTTCACTTTCACGACCATGCACTTATAATTGTGCTCCTTATTAGCACCTTTATTCTTTACATTATTGTAGCAATGGTTTCAACTAAACTTACTAACAAGTACATTCTAGATTCCCAAGAAATCGAAATTGTGTGAACCATTCTCCCATCAGTTATCCTTATCTTAATTGCCCTTCCCTCTCTCCGCATCCTCTATCTGATAGACGAAATTAATGACCCTCATCTCACCATTAAAGCAATAGGACATCAATGATACTGAAGCTACGAATACACAGACTACGAAGACCTAGCCTTTGACTCATACATGGTACCAACACAAGATCTGAACCCCGGCCAATTTCGGCTTCTAGAGACAGACCACCGAATAGTCGTCCCAATAGAGTCGCCCATCCGAGTTTTGGTCTCAGCCGAAGACGTCTTACACTCATGAACTGTCCCCGCACTAGGGGTAAAAATAGATGCGGTACCAGGCCGTCTAAATCAAACAGCTTTTATCGCCTCCCGACCAGGAGTGTTCTACGGACAATGTTCCGAGATCTGCGGAGCTAATCACAGCTTTATGCCCATTACAGTGGAAGCTGTTCCTCTCGAACATTTTGAAAACTGATCCTCCCTAATACTTGAAGACGCCTCACTAGAAAGCTAAACCAGGACTAGCGTTAGCCTTTTAAGCTAAAGACTGGTGACTCCTAACCACCTCTAGTGATATGCCCCAATTAAATCCCGCCCCATGACTTGCCATTTTAGTATTTTCTTGATTAGTATTCCTAACCGTGATTCCCCCTAAAGTTCTTAGCCACACCTTTACCAATGAACCAACCACACAAAGCACAGAAAAAATTAAACCCGAACCCTGAAACTGACCATGACACTAAATCTCTTTGACCAATTTATGAGCCCCACATACCTGGGCATCCCCTTAATGGCCTTGGCCCTCACCCTACCTTGAATTCTATACCCCACTCCATCTGCCCGTTGATTAAATAACCGTCTTGTAACCCTACAAGGCTGATTCATTAACCGTTTTACCCAACAGTTACTTCTCCCCCTTAGCCTTGGGGGACACAAATGAGCAGCTTTACTTACCTCTTTAATAATTTTCCTTATCACCCTCAATATGTTAGGCCTTCTCCCCTACACCTTTACCCCCACCACTCAACTATCCTTAAATATAGGACTTGCAGTCCCTCTATGATTAGCTACCATTATTATCGGCATGCGAAATCAGCCCACCTCAGCCCTGGGGCACCTCCTACCAGAAGGAACCCCAGTCCCCCTTATTCCAATACTAGTTATTATCGAAACTATCAGCCTCTTCATTCGACCCCTTGCACTGGGGGTTCGACTAACTGCCAATCTAACAGCCGGACACCTGCTCATCCAACTAATTGCCACCGCCGCATTCCTACTCCTACCCATGATACCAACAGTAGCCCTTTTAACAACCGTGGTAATATTTCTTCTTACACTACTAGAGGTAGCAGTTGCTATAATCCAAGCTTACGTATTTGTTCTTTTACTAAGCCTTTATCTACAAGAAAATATCTAATGGCCCACCAAGCACACGCATACCACATGGTTGACCCAAGCCCCTGACCCCTAACCGGCGCAATCGCTGCCCTCTTACTAACATCCGGTCTCGCAATCTGATTTCATTTTCACTCAATAACACTACTATTCCTCGGACTAGTACTTACTCTACTAACCATGTGTCAATGATGACGCGATATTATCCGGGAAGGAACATTTCAAGGACACCACACTCCCCCCGTCCAAAAAGGTCTGCGCTACGGAATAATTTTATTTATCACATCAGAAGTTTTCTTCTTTTTAGGTTTCTTCTGAGCTTTCTACCACTCAAGCTTAGCACCAACCCCAGAGCTGGGAGGATGTTGACCACCAACCGGAATTTCCCCCCTGGACCCATTCGAAGTACCCCTCTTAAACACTGCTGTCCTTCTCGCTTCTGGTGTTACAGTCACCTGGACACACCACAGCTTAATAGAAGGCAACCGAAAAGAAGCTATTCAATCTCTTGGCCTGACAATCCTCCTGGGTTTCTATTTTACCCTTCTTCAAGCCATAGAATATTATGAAGCCCCCTTTACTATCGCTGACGGAGTTTACGGTTCAACATTTTTTGTTGCGACAGGATTCCACGGCTTACATGTAATTATTGGCTCTACTTTCCTTACCGTCTGCCTACTCCGACAAATTCAATACCACTTCACCTCAGAGCACCATTTCGGATTTGAAGCCGCCGCATGATACTGACACTTCGTCGATGTCGTCTGACTATTCCTTTACGTATCTATCTACTGATGAGGCTCATAATCTTTCTAGTATTAAGTCGTACAAGTGACTTCCAATCACCCAGTCTTGGTTAAAGCCCAAGGAAAGATAATGAATTTAATTACAACAATTCTACTAATTACCATTACCCTGTCTGTTATTTTAGCCCTTGTATCTTTTTGATTGCCTCAAATAACCCCTGACGCAGAAAAACTTTCGCCCTACGAATGCGGTTTCGACCCCCTGGGCTCCGCCCGGCTACCATTTTCATTACGGTTTTTCTTAATCGCCATTCTCTTTCTCCTCTTTGACCTAGAGATCGCGCTTCTCCTTCCCCTGCCATGAGGGGTACAATTGCTTGCCCCCATTAATACTTTTATTTGAGCCGCCACAGTCTTAGCCCTACTCACCTTAGGCCTAATTTACGAGTGAACCCAAGGAGGCCTAGAGTGAGCCGAATAGGGGGTTAGTCCAAAAAGACCTCTGATTTCGGCTCAGAAAATCACGGTTAAAATCCGTGACTCCCTTATGACACCCGCACACTTCAGCTTTAGCTCAGCCTTCATCTTGGGGCTTATGGGTCTAGCATTCCACCGCACCCACCTCTTATCAGCCCTCCTATGCTTAGAAGGAATAATATTGGCACTATTTATTGCTCTCTCCATTTGAACGCTCCAATTAGAAGCGACAGGATACTCTTCAGCCCCAATACTTCTCCTGGCCTTCTCAGCTTGTGAAGCTAGCGCAGGACTAGCCCTGCTAGTTGCCACAGCACGCACTCACGGTACCGATCGTCTACAAAACCTAAACCTCCTGCAATGTTAAAAATTCTTATTCCGACACTCATACTTTTTCCCACGATTTGATTGAGCCCCCCCAAATGATTATGAATTATTACAACAGCCCAAAGTCTCTTAATTGCCCTAATCAGCCTATCCTGATTGAAGTGAAACTCAGAAATTGGATGATCCTCATCCAATTCCTACTTAGCGGCTGACCCCCTCTCCACCCCCCTCCTAGTGCTCACCTGTTGACTTCTTCCCCTTATAATTTTAGCCAGCCAAAACCACATCTCCCCCGAACCCGTTAATCGCCAACGCATGTATATCTCACTTTTAGCATCTCTTCAAACATTTCTTATTTTAGCCTTTGGGGCCACCGAAATCATTATATTCTATGTTATATTTGAAGCCACCCTCCTCCCAACACTTATTATTATTACCCGATGAGGAAATCAAACGGAACGCCTTAACGCAGGAACATACTTCCTATTTTATACTCTCGCAGGCTCTCTTCCTTTATTGGTTGCCCTCCTCCTCCTTCAAAACAGCACGGGGACACTCTCTATGCTCACACTACAATATTCTCAACCCCTTTCCCTCTCTTCCTGAGGAGATAAAATTTGGTGAGCAGGTTGTCTTATCGCCTTTCTAGTAAAAATACCCCTGTACGGAGTCCACCTCTGATTACCCAAAGCGCATGTAGAAGCCCCTATTGCAGGCTCCATAGTTTTGGCCGCCGTTCTCCTAAAACTTGGCGGATACGGGATAATACGCATAATAATTATGCTAGACCCCCTCACTAAAGAAATGGCCTACCCATTTATCGTACTTGCACTATGGGGAATTATTATAACCGGGTCTATTTGCCTGCGACAAACAGACCTCAAATCACTCATCGCTTACTCCTCCGTCAGTCATATGGGCTTAGTAGCCGGAGGCATTCTTATTCAAACCCCATGAGGATTCACCGGGGCAATTATTCTCATGATTGCACACGGTCTAGCCTCTTCAGCTCTGTTTTGTTTAGCCAATACAAGCTATGAACGCACCCACAGTCGAACCATGGTACTGGCACGAGGACTTCAAATGTTGTTCCCATTAACGGCAGTCTGATGATTTGCTGCCAACTTAGCTAATCTTGCCCTCCCACCCCTTCCAAACTTAATGGGGGAGATCATAATCATTGCTACAATATTTAACTGATCCCCCTGAACCTTGGCCCTCACAGGTTTGGGAACTCTAATTACAGCCGGTTACTCCTTGTATCTCTTCCTAATGTCTCAACGAGGACCAACTCCCGCTCACATAATCGGACTAACCCCATATCACACACGAGAACACCTCCTGATAACCCTCCACCTAATCCCCATTCTTTTATTAACCACAAAACCTGAACTCATGTGAGGCTGATGCCACTGTAGATATAGTTTAACTAAAAACACTAGATTGTGATTCTAAAGACAGGGGTTAAAATCCCCTTATCCACCGAAAGAGGTCTGAAACTAATAGAGACTGCTAATCCCTAAATCCGCAGTTTAATTCCGCGGCTCATTCACGCTCCTAAAGGATAACAGCTTATCCATTGGTCTTAGGAACCAAAAACTCTTGGTGCAAGTCCAAGTAGCAGCTATGCAACCAACCACCTTAATTTTCTCAACCTGCTTCCTATTAATCTTCGGTCTCCTCCTATACCCCCTCATTACCACATTAAACCCTAAACCCCAAGAAGACAATTGAGCCATCACCCACGTCAAAACAGGGGTTAGTACCGCATTCGTAGTAAGCCTCCTTCCATTATTTATTTTCCTAGACCAAGGAGTCGAAAACATCATTACCAACTGACACTGAATAAACACCGCAACCTTTGACATCAATATTAGTTTTAAATTCGACCATTACTCAATTATTTTTACCCCTATTGCCCTCTATGTCTCATGATCTATTTTAGAGTTTGCCTCATGATACATACACGCAGACCCAAACATGAATCGATTCTTCAAATATCTCCTTCTCTTCCTTATAGCCATAATTATTCTGGTAACAGCAAACAACATATTTCAACTATTTATTGGCTGAGAGGGAGTCGGCATCATATCATTCCTTCTCATCGGGTGGTGGTACGGCCGAGCGGACGCCAATACAGCAGCCCTCCAAGCCGTTTTATACAACCGAGTTGGAGATATTGGACTAATCATAGCAATAGCCTGATTCGCAATAAACTTAAACTCCTGAGAAATTCAACAAATATTTTTTACGTTCAAAGAATTTAACCTAACACTCCCTCTAATTGGCCTAGTAGTCGCAGCCACCGGTAAGTCAGCACAGTTTGGCCTACACCCTTGGCTGCCCTCCGCCATGGAGGGTCCCACGCCAGTGTCTGCCCTTCTACATTCCAGCACGATAGTAGTGGCTGGCATTTTTTTACTCATCCGTCTTCACCCGCTGATACAAGACAACCAAGTGGCTCTCACCACCTGCCTCTGCCTAGGAGCCTTAACCACCCTATTTACGGCAACCTGCGCTCTCACCCAAAACGATATTAAAAAAATCGTCGCATTTTCCACCTCCAGTCAGCTAGGGTTAATAATGGTTACTATTGGACTCAATCAACCTCAACTGGCTTTCCTTCACGTCTGCACCCATGCCTTTTTCAAAGCCATACTCTTTCTATGCTCAGGATCTATCATTCATAGCCTTAACAACGAACAGGATATCCGAAAGATAGGGGGACTTCACAATCTTATGCCCCTCACCTCCTCCTGCCTCACTATTGGAAGCCTCGCTCTGACCGGCACCCCTTTTCTAGCAGGATTTTTCTCAAAAGACGCAATCATCGAAGCCCTTAACACCTCATACCTGAACGCCTGAGCCCTAATCCTCACTCTTATTGCCACCTCTTTCACTGCCATTTACAGTTTCCGGGTAGTATTCTTTGTTTCTATGGGCACTCCACGATTTCTGGCACTCTCCCCCATCAACGAAAATAATCCCTCCCTCATTAACCCCATCAAACGCCTAGCCTGAGGGAGCATCATCGCAGGTTTTATTATTACCTCAAATATTATTCCGCTCAAAACCCCAATCATAACTATATCCCCCCTTATTAAGTTAGCCGCTTTAGTAGTAACAATCACTGGTCTTCTCCTGGCTATAGAGCTAGCCTCTTTAACAAACAAGCAATTCAAAACTACTCCGACCATACCACTACACAACTTCTCCAATATGTTGGGGTATTTTCCCGCAATTACCCATCGGCTAGCCCCCCAACTCAATCTCACCCTAGGACAAACCATCTCCACTCAAATAATCGACCAGACATGATTCGAAATAGTGGGCCCAAAAGGACTAACTTCCGCCCAAATAAAAATAATTACTACCACAAGCAACGCTCAACGAGGAATAATTAAAACCTACTTAACAATTTTCCTACTCACTACAGCCTTGGCCACCCTGCTAGCCACTATTTAAACCGCTCGCAATGCCCCACGGCTCAAGCCCCGAGTTAACTCAAGCACCACAAACAAAGTGAGAAGAAGCACTCAAGCACACACCACCAATATTCCACCACCAACCGAGTATATCAATGCCACCCCACTAGAATCCCCACGCAAAATAAAAAACTCTTTAAACTCATCCACCAGCACCCAAGAACCCTCATATCAACCACCCCAAAATAAACCGGCAGCCAATAAAACCGCCACAAAATAAACAACTACATATCCAACCACTGAACGATCCCCTCAACTCTCAGGAAAAGGCTCAGCAGCCAAAGCTGCCGAATAAGCAAACACAACCAATATTCCCCCCAAATAAATTAAAAACAACACCAGCGACAAAAAAGCTCCACCATGCCCCACTAAAACCCCGCACCCAACCCCAGCCGCCACAACCAACCCAAAAGCAGCAAAATAGGGAGCCGGATTAGAAGCCACAGCAACCAAACCCACAATTAAACCCAACAGAAATAAAGACACAAGATAAGTCATAATTCCCACTCGGATTCTAACCGAAACCAGTGACTTGAAAAACCACCGTTGTAATTCAACTACAAGAACCCCTAATGGCAAGCCTACGAAAAACCCACCCCTTACTAAAAATTGCTAACGACATAGTGATTGACCTCCCTACCCCCTCTAACATTTCCTTCTGATGAAACTATGGCTCCCTTCTAGCATTATGTCTGACAGCACAAATCCTGACCGGCCTATTTTTAGCCATACACTACACCTCCGATATTTCCACCGCATACTCCTCCGTCATCCACATCTCACGAGACGTTACCTACGGCTGACTTATTCGAAGCATACATGCTAACGGAGCTTCCTTCTTCTTCATTTGTCTATACATTCACATTGCCCGAGGCCTGTATTACGGATCATACCTTTACCAAGAAACATGAAACACCGGAGTAGTCCTTTTTCTCCTAACCATAATAACCGCCTTTGTGGGCTACGTCTTACCATGGGGCCAAATATCCTTTTGAGGAGCCACAGTTATTACCAGCCTAATATCTGCCGTCCCCTATGTTGGGAACGAGTTAGTTCAATGAATTTGAGGGGGTTTCTCAGTAGACAATGCAACCCTTACCCGATTTTTTGCCTTTCATTTTCTATTTCCATTCGTCATCGTAGCAGCAGCAGTAATTCACCTTCTTTTCCTACACGAGACAGGATCCAACAACCCAACAGGCTTAGACTCAAACGCCGACAAAATCCCCTTTCACCCATACTTCACCTATAAAGACCTCCTAGGATTTACAGTTCTTCTTTTTGGCCTTACAACCCTATCCCTCTTTTGACCAAACCTTCTTGGTGACCCAGACAATTTTACACCAGCCAACCCCTTGGTAACCCCGCCTCACATTAAACCAGAGTGATATTTCCTATTCGCATACGCCATCCTCCGATCGATCCCCAACAAACTCGGAGGCGTTCTAGCCCTCCTAGCTTCAATCTTAGTATTATTAGTAGTCCCCATCCTACACACATCTAAACAGCGAGGAACCACCTTTCGGCCGGTTACACAGCTCCTTTTCTGGGCTTTAGTCGCAAATATATTAATTCTAACCTGAATTGGCGGCATACCAGTAGAACACCCCTACGTTCTCATTGGACAAATCGCATCCGTACTTTATTTTTCCCTGTTTTTAATTTTTATGCCCGTCGCAGGGTGAGCCGAAAACAAGGCACTCGAATGAAACTGCCCCAGTAGCTTAGCCTAAAAGCGCCGGTCTTGTAATCCGGAGATCGGGGGTTAAATTCCCCCCTAGTGCCCAAAGAGAGGAGATTTTAACTCCTACCCCTAACTCCCAAAGCTAGGATCCTAAATTAAACTACTCTCTGGCCCCCCACGGCCCCCCATAGTCCTAATATCATATATGTAACAATAATTATATATTGTCCCATATATCTATGATTAGGCATACACATAGGTGTTTCTACATCTATGTGTATATACATTATGTCAGAGTTACATATTATGCATAATTTTACATTAATGAATCTAGGGACATTTAAGTTATTTTCGCATCACTGAATTAAAGCTTACAGACGCCAACATTCGACTATGACATACATAAGCATTCTCTTAAAACTCACGAATAAGTCAATTTAAGCTGATAACTCGCTTATGCCCCATAACCTCATTTAAACATCCTATATCCCATATCAACTGAAATAGGACCTCAGATAATTATGTAGTAAGAAACCACCAACTGGCTTATTTCTAAATGTATATTCTGCATGATAGGGTCAGGGGCATTTTGTCTTGGGGGTCGCACCCGGTGAATTATTACTGGCATCTGGTTCCTATTTCAGGGCCATACGTTCTAAAACTCCCTACTCGGATAATTATACTGGCATCTGGTTAATGGTGGAGTGCTAATTGTCCATGACCCACCAAGCCAAGGCGTTCTTTTAAATGCATCTGGTTCTCTTTTTTTCGTTTCCTTTCATTTGGCATGTGAGACTGCTCACTAAAATGAAAAAACAAGGTCGTACTAGCTCTTGATTTAATAGTATTAACCGTGTAATAATATAAAGGTATTACAATAAAGAACAACAATAATCACTTTCAAGTGCATAAAGAGTGGTCCTATACACCTGATTTCTCTATATTCATCCCTTTTTTGAGTTGGGGGTTTGTGCGCGACAAACCCCCCTACCCCCTACGCCGAACAAGTCTTATTATTCCTGCCAAACCCCTAAAAACAGGTAAAGCCCGAACGGCAATTTCAACAAGTGACAATGTGCATTAAAATATCTATATATTGTTGCAAACAAATATAATGTAAA